TAGATAGGACTAACAAAGAACAGAGTTCTTTTTGTATCACTCCACCCGCCCCCTTTTTGTTTTTTAATCAATTTCTTTTTTTATGGGATTCATTATGGTTATGTTATTATTTTTCTTTTTTTTTGAATTAATGAATTTTCCAATAAAATACTTAAATACTGAAGAAATTGATTAAGTTGAAGTTAGTTCTGAGGTCTCATCATGTCAATTGTTAAAAATCTCCTTTGTTGAAACGCTTCCTAATATACAAATACAATACCAATACAAAGGAAAAGATAAAAGAAAAAAATTTTTATTTTACTAAACTAAGAACGAAAGGTAACAAAGCGAGTGGATCCGCTAATTCCTTATCCTCAAATCAGTTCTTCCCAGAGTCTTTTTTTTTTACATTTTGATTCTACTTCTACGATTAAATGAAACATTAAACAAAAGGATTTGCAAATAAAAGAGCTAATGCCACGACCAGTCCATAAATTGTTAAAGCTTCCATAAAAGCCAGACTCAGCAATAAAGTACCTCGTATTTTGCCCTCTGCTTCTGGTTGTCTCGCAATACCTTCTACAGCCTGGCCCGCAGCAGTACCTTGACCAACCCCAGGTCCAATAGAAGCAAGCCCTACAGCCAATCCAGCAGCAATAACGGAAGCAGCAGAAATAAGTGGATTCATAGTAAGTTCCTCGCACAAAAAAAAATGGTTAATGATACAACCAACTAAGAAATTAGTACTTATCTTTTTCTACTTCTACTTTGACTATTTATTTTACTACTCTATTCTTTTATTCAATTCACAATCACAGAAAAAAGAGAAAAATTACTAATATTTAAATCCATCTAAATGGAGTGGACTAGAAAAAAAAAGATCGAGATAATTCCTATCTAGCTAGTAAATAACATAGAACCTTTTTCTTCCATAATGTAAATCACCTGCAATTTTTCTTCTTTTAAATTTTATTTTGGAACAATTCTTCGAAACATACACAAGGATTGATGTTTATAGGCATTAGATATATCAATATATCATATATTTAGTAAGGCCTCTTTCTCTTCCAAATTCTGCAATAGAATATTATAATCTAATATATCTTGCTTCATATAGACATAAATAGATGCAGCTATTTGCATTTTATTCTACAACCCTGTGAATTATATTTAATCCTGCATTGCTTGAATTGGGATAAGCTAAAAAAAAGAATATTTCAAAATGATAAAGTTAGTCAATGATGACCCTCCATGGATTCACCTATATAAGCCGCAGCCAAAGTTGCAAAAATAAGAGCTTGAATACCACTTGTAAATAATCCAAGAAACATGACAGGTATAGGAACTACTGAAGGCACTAAAGAAACAAGAACAACAACTACTAATTCATCAGCCAATATATTCCCAAAAAGTCGAAAACTAAGAGATAAAGGTTTTGTGAAATCTTCTAGGATATTAATTGGTAAAAGTATTGGAGTTGGTTGAATGTATTTCCTGAAATATCCCAATCCTTTTTTGCTAAGACCTGCATAGAAATATGCCACTGACGTGGGTAAAGCTAAAGCAACAGTAGTGTTTATATCATTCGTGGGCGCAGCTAACTCCCCATGAGGTAACTTTATAATTTTCCAAGGTAAAAGAGCACCTGACCAATTAGAAACAAAAATAAATAAGAACATTGTTCCAATAAATGGAACCCAAGTCCCATACTCCTCTCCAATCTGAGTTTTGCTCAAATCTCGAATAAATTCAAGAACATATTCGAAGAAATTCTGACCGTTGGTCGGAATTTCTTGTGGATTCCGAATAGCTATGATGACTGAACCTAATAAGATAGCAATTACAACCCAAGAAGTAATAAGTACTTGGACATGAATTTGTAAACCTCCTATTTGCCAATAAAAATGTTGGCCTACTTCTACGCCCGATATATCGTATAACCCTTTGAGTGTTTTAACGGAACTTGGTATAACATTCATATTGTCCTCTAACAGAAATAAAATTTAAAAAAAGTAATTATTTTGATTCAACCATCTCTTTAATATACAATATACGTTCACTCATGAATTTCAGTTATGAATCGTATATTTAGGATACCAAGAAATCACATAAAAAAATACCAATCATTTTCTATTTTTTCTTTAATATTCAAAACAGAGTTCAAACTCTAAAAAATGCAAACCAAAATAGTAACAATCAAAGAAAGTTCACCAAAAACGAACTAAAAAGATTCTTCATTATAAGATAATCAAACATTTTTTATATAACTAGAACGGCCCTCACAAATTGCAGATACTAATTTGGTAAGAATCAATCGAATCGAAGCTATAGCATCATCGTTGGCCGGAATAGAAATATCTGCAAGATTTGGATCACAATTTGTATCGATTAAACAAATCGTCGGAATACCCAAAATGACACATTCTCGAAGAACCATATATTCTTCTTGCTGATCAACGATAATTACAATATCGGGCAATCCCGCCATATATTTGATCCCACCCAGATATGTTTGCAAGGTAGATAATTTTCTCTTTAACATTGCTGCATCTCCTTTAGGGAAACGGTTGAGTTTCCCCATCTTTTGTTCTGCTCTTAAGTCCCTAAATTTCTGAAGTCTTGTTTCTGTAGTAGACCAATTCGTTAACATACCCCCAAGCCATTTTTTATTAACATAATGACATCGAGCCCTTATTGCTGCTGATGCTACTAAATCCGCTGCTTTCTTTTTGGTGCCAACGATTAAGAATTTTTTCCCCCTACTTGCTGCATCAAAAACTAAATCGCAAGCTTCTGATAAAAAATGAGCAGTTAGAGTAAGATTTGTAATATGAATACCTTTACGCTTTGCAGAGATGTAAGGAGCCATTTGAGGATTCCATTTCTTAGTACCATGACCAAAATGAACTCCTGCTTCCATCATTTCTTCCAAATTGATGTTCCAATATCGTCTTTCCATTTTCCCACACTTTCTCTTTTTTTTTCAAAGAGATTCAGTACCCTGTGAAATAAAGAATTGTTCCGACGGAACCTTCTACCAGGATTTACCATTGATTTACGACCCAAACCATCAATTTCATTTCATTCTTTATTTTTTTTTTTTTTTTTTCATTGATTACCAAATCCATAATCGGACCAGAGAGTTCAAATTAAAAAAAAAACGAACTTCTTGTTAGGAATTACTAAATTACATTACGTATACGTAAATGATTGGTCTGATGTCTCATGGAAATTGTTTGGGGTGCAAGAACAAAAGAATTCTCTATGGTGTAAAAGAATATCTATAATTTCTAACTCGAATAGATTCTTCCTTTTTCTTTTCATTTTCAAATGAATGTTTTTATCTTGCTTTGAACGATGTACTAATTTTTTGAACCCGGTACCAACCGGTATAATCCCCCCCAGAACAACGTTCTCTTTCAGGCCTTTCAACCAATCAATACGACCTCGTAGAGCAGCTTTTGCTAAAACTCGAGCAGTTTCTTGAAAACTCGCTTCGGATATGAAACTTTGAGTATTAAGAGATGACTTCGTTATTCCCAATAAGATTGCCCGATAACAGATTGCTTCGTCTAAAATACGCCCTGCTCGCTCTGCTCGCAACAATCCTATTAATTCCCCAGGTGAAAAAACATTAGACATTCCATCTTCTGAAACCAACACTTTTGATGTTACTTGACGTACAATAATCTCTATATGTTTATTATGAATCTGTACCCCCTGGGATCGATAAACTTTTTGGATCTTATTAACCAAAGAGATACGACTTTGGGCTATAGTTAGTTCAGCTCCAATCAAGAATCCCCAGGGGATCCCAAGAATCCTTCGGATACGTTCGTCCCAACCTTCAACTCTCCTTTCAAGGTTCATCGATATTGAATCAATTGAACGAACTTCTAAAATTTGTTCCACTTTTGGAAGACCTTGCGTTATGTCACCGGATCTCGATTTTTCATATAGAAATGTAATTAATCTATCTCCTTCATAAAAGGTTTCCCCATAATGGCCATGAACAGTTGTTCCTGGAGTGACCAAATAGGGCTTAGCCGATCTTATAACTAAAGAGTCAACATGAACAATGGAAATTTGACCAGATTTTTTTATGCGTGATCCATATTTCAATAGACATACATTTTCACAAAGGAATTGTCCAAGGCTAATTATTGTCCATGTCTCTTCACAAGAATTGTAAGGGAGAAAACACCAATTCAAAAGGAATGAATTCCAAATGATGTTACTGCAGGGATCGGAATTAGAAATTCTTCTATTTTCATCTAGGAAAAAGTATTGAAATGGAAGTACTTGAAGCGCTTGGAAAGTCTGTTGAAAATTTTCAAGTAACAAATATTTATTTAAAAAGACTTGATTAGAAGTTCTTAAATAGGAAGATGAACAAAAATTCACTATTTTAGGCACAATAGTACCTAAGGGACCCAACAAATCCCTAATTGGAGTCATAGGATCCGATTCTTTTGTCGCATTATTATATCTCGAAGTATTGAAGAGACCAATTCGAGAACAATTAGATGATGACAAAATTATGAAAGATTGGCATTCCTTATTTCGATTCAACAACGTACCAAGAATTTCCTGATGTTGGGGAATTGATTGAATCTTCGCCTTGGAATCAAAAGGATTTATATGGGTACGATCTAATCTCTTATTGGAAATAAATCCTGAACCTGCCATATCATACCTTTTTATGGTATACAAAATAGTGGACTTTACTAACTCAATTCGGATGAAATCACGGAGCAGATCATTTGCCCTTATTTTAACAAAAGAAGCATGAATCTCTTCTTCTTCTATAGAACCCCTTTTTTCTTGGTCCCAATTCAATACTAAACAAGCTCGAACTAATTGAATACTTGTGTGAGAAATTCCTCGAATTGACTTACCATTTCCATAAAGTATATAATTGACAATTCGAAGTTGGACATTATCCTTTTCCTGCAAGAGATCCTGAGAGAAAAGTGTTGCTAAATTAATCCCATCAGCTATTTCATATGTGACTACGGGCCGAACCAAAACAAAATCTTTTTTTTTTGTAGGTGTGATCCGTTGAACATAGATCCAATTTTTCAATTTTTTTGATCCTTTATAATTTTTTTTTTCCATTCCTGATGGTATCAAAATGCCGCTGTGCTTAGATATTTTATCCATCTCTCCAGGAAAATGAATATTTCCAGAAAAAATTTTCAGTTCCATACTTTTTTTTTTTCTCTCCACTCGGACTAATCCACCTACTCGACTTCTTGTATTTCTATTTAAAGCAAGTCGTGTATCTACTCCAACGATACTATTGTTCCGAACCATTATGGGCGAAGATCCGGGTAAGATATGCACTTCTTCGGGAATAAAAAAAAATTGATCTACTTTCATTTCCTTTTGGTATTTCGGACTAAATTCTTTTGTTCCTCGATACTCAATCAAATCTTCTTTTTTTACCTTTGAATCTACTTCGACAATCCCATATTTAGTAATTCCCGAACTGCTTCTTCTGTATCGCGGATCATCAAAATAAGCAAGAATACTATTTCTACGTAAAATACCTTTTATAGGTATTTTCATCGAAATACCAAAACAGGGTATTAGTTTCTTTTCTCGTTCTTGATCATATTGTAAGGGAATCACGAATCTATTTCTTCGCTTTTTCGCCAAGTAATCATCGGAATTCTCTTGACGAATAGAAGTAGAAGGATCTATGAGATTCCAATGATCGTTAGATATTATTCTAGAAGGTTTTGAATAGTTAAGAATTTCCCTATCTTTTTTACCAAAAGTATCCAACAATTTATGTCTTACTTTATCATTAGTCAGTGAGAGATCAAAGATATGTCTTTCTTCGACAGAAAAAGAATTAGCATTCATTTGATCTTGATCCTTGTGGAGTGAAAAAGACACTATATTGGATCTGCATATACCTCCTGCTAATATCCATAAATGATTTGTTTTTGGTAATAGATGAACATTACTATATGGATATTCGAGCGCATGATAGCCATCAATACTCCAGTGCATTTCTCCTTCCGACTCAGAATAAATATGTTTTTGAACCCTCTCTTTAAAATGAAAAGTGGACGTTCCGGCACGAATCTCGGCAATCACTTGTTCTGATTCTACATATTGATTATTTTGAACTAAAATCAAACTCTTTGTTGGAATATTCACATTATGTAGAATATCTCGACTCTCAATAGTTACATACAAATCTATAAAACATATAAAAGCAGGATGCCCATGACGGGTACGTATGGGATGAACCAAATCCTCATCAAATTTTATTTTTCCATTAGAGGGAGCTCGTACATGTTCGGCAGTACCACCTGTGAATACTCCGCCGGTATGAAAAGTTCTTAATGTTAGTTGAGTCCCCGGTTCCCCGATTGATTGACCCGCAATAATGCCTACGGCTTCTCCCAACTCGACCAGGTCACCATGAGTAGGGCTTCGGCCATAACATAATTGACAGATCCAAGATGTACTCCTACAAGTAAAAGGGGTTCGAATATATATTGGGTGTGCTCGAAATGTTATGAATCGATTGACAAGCCCAATTCCAATATCTTTATTTCGAGTGGCAATGCATCGTAGACCGATATATATATCATCTGTTAATACACGACCAATTAGTGTTTGAACAAAAGTATTTTCCGTCATACCATTTTGAGGACTCACGGAAATACCTCGGAAAGTACCACAATCCGTTCTACGTATAAGAATGTGTTGAACTACTTCAACAAGCCTACGTGTGAGGTATCCAGCATCTGATGTTCGTACAGCAGTATCTACAACTCCTTTGCGAGCTCCGTAGCAAGAAATTATATATTCTGTCAAAGAAAGCCCTTCGCGTAAATTGCTTTGAATGGGTAAATCAATCATTTGTCCTTGAGGATCTGACATTAATCCTCTCATACCTACTAATTGGTGTACTTGAGATGCATTTCCTCTAGCCCCAGAAAAGGACATTAGATAGACTGGATTAGAGGGATCAGTCATCCGAAAATTAGGATTCATTTCTTGTCTCAAATATTCACTTGTAGCATACCATATCTCAATGGATTGACGTAATTTTTCTACCACGTGTACATTCCCATAATGATGGTTTTTCTCTAAAAGAAAACTTTGTTGTTCAGCGTCTTGAACTAACCATCCCTTAGATGGTATTGTTAAAAGATCATCAATTCCTAATGAAATAGATGTAGCGGTGGCTCGCTGGAAACCCAAAGTCTTCACTTGATCCAGGATATGTGATGTATATGCCATTCCGAAATGATCTATTAATCTGCTAATAAGTTGTTTCATAGCAATTCCATCTATCACCTTATTGTGAAAGACCAGATCGGTCCGTTCTGCCATAAGGACCCCCATATTCTGCTGAGTAAAATTCCACAATGGGCCTAAGTCAGTGATTCGAAAACTTCCTTTCCTCAATCTTGATTCACACAGAAATTCATAAATTATGATACCAGTGAAATTGGGGGAGACCCGAATTCCTACGAGTATGGGCATCGCTAATAG